CCCCTCTCTTGCCATTAGCAAGAACTTGTTTTAGTTGCATATCATAAGGAATTCGAACAACTGCTTCAAATACCGTATCTGGAAGGACTGCTTGGGGAACCTCAATATCCACGGGCTTATTAGCCAAATGACAATTGGCACATACAATACGACCAGTCGCTTCTCGTGGATTTTCATAACCCTGCTGCGCAAAAATGGGATATGCGTTTGAAATCGATGACTGAGTTATTATATATATCAGGAGCGATACGGAAATGGATCGAGTAATCTGTTCTTTTAGCCAAGAAGGGCTATTTCTAGTTTTCATGGTCCAATTATTGATCCCGAAAAATTCTACAATAAATTGGGTAGGTTGCTAGTAGAGTTCCCTATCCACGATTCTGCTATTTACTGGAATAATCTTACTGTAATATAGGAGGAACTTCCGGCCTTGGATGGGTCGAAAGAGTAAGTATGATTTGGACTGCTTATGTCCCAAGTCAAAAATGGATTAATATCAGCAGATCCTTTTTTTAGTCATTCATTGAATGATAAATGACTACAAGTGATGGGGATACGCGATTTAAATAATGGAAGATCCAATATTTGAAAACTGTATCTAGAATGACGGGAAGGGTAGAAACAAGGCCAGATATAATTTGATCGTTATGAACAAAACCAAAATCGTTGTAGATAGAGCCAATCATTAGTTCCCAACCATGGGGTGAATGGAATCCGATACAGAAATCGATTAATAAAAGAATCGAAAATGCTTTTATTGTGTCGCTTAGGTTATATAGGAATTCCTGAACCCAAGAGTTAAGAATAATAAGTTCTTCATTACCTATAATAGAATAACCAATTAGAATAAGGAAACATATTAGATTTGTTGAGAAATACAAAATCGTATGAATACAATCTTCATTGTAAAGCTTGATCAATTGAATCGTTTCTTTGTGGATTCCTATACGAAGCTTTTGTAGATGTGTCTCTGGATATTCCTTTATCATTTCGTCCAAGAGTAGGAGTTCCTCTAATTCTATGAATTGTTCTAAAATACTCTTTTCTTGAATATCATTCAAGAAAATTTCGGATTTCTTAGTATTCCACCAATTAGTAACCCAAGATTCTATATTTTTCTTAAATGCTACAGAAAGCCACCAAGGTAAAAATACTATAGATGCAAGAAATAGAAGAGGAATAAATGCTTTCTTTTTTGCCATTTTTTCATTTAGAATATAGTTAATAAACCCGAATCATTCGTCAACTTTATACGATTTTCGAAAAAAAAAAACAAAAATTCTATTCCAAATCCAAGGTAGCGAATTACTCTTTGTTTTTTTTTGTGATTCGGCGATTAGTCCTGGAGAATTTTGAAGAATCTTTCAAGAATACAGAAATAAAATAAGAGAATTCAAATGAAAAAAAATCTTGTTTACGGTCATTTCAATTGGTCAAATTCGAAGCCAGTCCTTCCTTTCTATGAATACCTGACGAAAAAACTTTCAAAAAATTTCGCTAGATACCTCTACCATAGACCCATAATACAAAATCTATATTCATAAAGCAGAAAGTAGAAGACTTTTTTTGTAGACAAAAAAACTTAGTTCCCCCTTTTCTTTTTGACGTTCTATATATGTTTGCTTTGATTTGAATAGGCGTTCGGAATAAATTTGAATTAAGTTATACCATACAAAACGGGGATTTTCGATTTTTTTGACTCCCAGCTCAGAATGAGAAAGCATTCATTCTTTGGTTTATTTCAAAATACTTCAATTGGAACGCGCAAGAAATAGGCCAATTCTGCAGCTTTTTGTTCCATTTCTCGCGGAGTCAAATTCTCATCAGTACGAGTCAAAGGAATGGCCCCCTGACCTCTAATTTCTAGATAAAGGATACGACGAGGAGAAATACCCTCTTTCAGTTCTATTCTGATAGACTGAATATCATTTAGAAGGAATCGGAGGAAGATTCGACGATTTTTTCCCGGAAATCCCCAACGAAAAATACACAGTATTCCTTCTTTTCTATCGAATAGATCATAACCACTACCTACATTCCACGAAATTGTACACCACAGATAGGAGCTAATAAAGAGACCTGCGATCCCATAGAAAGACATCACGATCCCCTGTGGAAAAAAAATAATTTGTTCTGAGGGAACTAAAGATAGCAAATTTCTACCAAGATAACTGGAAGTTCCAACTAATAAAAATCCTAATGAACCTAAAAAAAGTATAACTGCCCAACAGAAATTACTTGTTTTTCGAGACCCTGTTATAGGTTCTATCCATATCTGTTCTGATCGCCAATTCATACTAATCTAGTTGCATTGAAATTGAATTTGAATTGAGTGAATTGATAGAATAACCCAAATGAGTTTAAACTTACTTATACTTAAGTACTAAACTCGATTTTGTTTCCAAAGTAACTCTCATCAACGCATCAGCGAGCCCTATTCGAATGTGAACTTTCGGGGGTAATTCATTTAATTCCTTCGATCGAAAAGAAGAGGGTCTCTTTGATATGACCCCCTCTAGATATCTATAGCCATTTACTTTCTATTTCAACTATTTCAAACATCTCCCGATCCCGATCTAATTCTTTTCATTTCAAATAAATAGAATTCATTTATACTCCTATATCATATCAGGTTTCCCACGCCTAAGAGTTCTTTCAGTTATGTTCGGAAGAAATCACGTGTTATACCCTATTCCACTTTCCAATAAACGGATATCCATGTTATTCAAGTCGAAGTCTTGCAAAAACAATCTTCTTTTTGCCCACCCCCGGTCTAAACAATCTTGTTTTTTTGAACATGAAGAAATAAAGAAGCCATTGCAATTGCCGGAAATACTAGGCCTACTAAAGGCACAAAAATAGAGGGAAAGTTTATAGTTGTCATAGAATGGGTACCTCGATTTACTATTTGTATTGTACCTGTTTGTTATATTGTGATAAAAATATCTTAATTAGAATTCGATATAATTATACTAATTATATCTAAGTGAGTATAGTATATACTAAGTGCAAGGAATGTAGAACTAAATAAACGAACTTAGTCAGCTTTCTATGCAAAATAGATGATTGACCTTAATACTCGATTCAATTGAGATTTGAAGGAAAGAAAGCGTGCAACTGAAATAACTCACTTAGAACCTCTTTTAAAAGATTACGCGGGACAATTAGATCAAATAAACCTTTATCGAATAAATATTCAGCTTCTTGTGAACCTTCAGGTACTGTCGTATTCAATGTTTCTTCAATTACTCTTTTACCCGCAAATGCGATGTAGGCATTGGGTTCAGAAATAATGATATCTCCCAACATACCAAAGCTAGCTGTCACCCCGCCAGTAGTAGGAGATGTAAGAATTGATACATAGAATAATTTGTTATTTGATTGATAATCATATAAAACAGACGATATTTTAGCCATTTGCATCAAGCTCAAACTTCCTTCTTGCATACGTGCCCCGCCAGAAGCACACACTATAATAAGGGGCAGCTTTTGATTAGTAGCATACTCAATCAAACGGGTGATTTTCTCTCCGACTACGGATCCCATACTACCTCCTATAAACTGAAAATCCATAACCCCTATTGCTAAAGGAATACCATTTAATTGACCTATACCTGTTTGAACGGCTTCGGTTAACCCTGTCTCCTCTTGATAAGAATTAATACGATCTGTATAAGGTTCCTCCGACAAATCCGTATAAGGTTCCTCCGACGAATCTGTATAAGGTTCCTCCAACAAATCTGTATAAAGTTCCTCCGACGAATCTGTATAAGGTTCCTCCGACGAGTCCGTATAAGGTTCCTCCAACGAATGAAATTCAATGGGATCCAGAGAGACCATGTCTTCATCCAGAGGATCCCAAGTACCTCGATCAATCAAGAGTTCGATTCTATCTGAACTACTCATTTGTAAATGATATCCGCATTCCTCACAAATATGCAGTTTTGACTTCAAAAACTTCTTATAATTTAATTCATAACAATTTTCGCATTGAATCCATAAATGACTGTAATCTTGAGTTAAATCCAAATTATTATTCCCAACATTTGTGCTAGGAGAACTCTTACTTTCATCAAAAACGTAACTATTAGTATAATTGTCATTATCACTTAAAACCGAATTCTCAATACGCATTTGAGAATGCAGTCTAATCAAAGAATGCAGATAAATGTCAATGCAACTGGCAATGTGCTTATTCAAACTATATTTAGTATCATATTGAATATCAAAAATCTGATTTTCACTATCAAAATATATGGAATAAGTATCCCCTTTACTATCCCTAACTAAAAAAGTATCATCAGAGATGAAATTCCGAATGTCTCTGATACCGAATAAAAGATCAACATTACTGTTACTCGAACTATGAATGTTTTTTTCTCGATAATTTAGGCTCGGATTTTCATTTCTACTAGTATTGTCAATAGGATAACGACTGCCCATAGATTTACTTAATCTACACCTAGGTTCTAATTCCTGCGTAACCAACATCGAATTTAACCACCATTTTTCCATAGAGTTTTCTTGCTCCGTATTTGCATGAAAAAAAAGATGAATAGTCATTCGATGAAAAATAATTTAACTTTTGCATTTCCTCCAATCACTCGCATTATTAACGAAAAAGGGGTAGATATTGATTATGATTCTCCTTTGGAATAATTGAAATAATCCGGTGTATCACTTTTTTCTAAATGATAGAACCCTTTTTCAATTCGAATGAAGTAGGGGTTTTCATGTCGTGCGAAATTCGCAGCAAAAGAAGAGAGGAAATTTTTCTTCTCTTCTTTTTTTTTTTTTTCGTACATTTTAATTTTCGTCTAACAAAAAGTTTCTAGTCAAAATACATACATACGGACGAAGGGGACAATATACAGGATGGGTAGAAAAGATTCGTATACTTGAATCGATATCGATGGCCCTAACCTACGGGATGGGATAATATATAGATATAAGAATACACCAATCCTAGAGATCCATAGGATTAATTATGGATCCAACAC